TTCTAACACCTGTTCCACTTTTGGAAGACCTTGCGTTATATCACCAGATCTTGATTTTTCATATATAAATGTAACTAATGTATCTCCTTCGTAAAGGATTTCCCCATAATGTCCATGAACGGTTGCTCCTGGAGTAGCCAAATAAGGCTTAGCTGATCGTATTACCACAGAGTCAACTTGAAGAATTAGAACTTGACCCGATTTTAAATGAGGTCCTTTTTTGGCTATACATACATTTTCACAAAGAAACTGCCCAAGACTAACAATTGTAGATGTCTCTTCACAATAATTGTAATGGATAAAATACCAATTCAAATTGAATGGATTCAAAATAATGTTACTGCATGAATAGGGATTATAAATTTTACCTTTTTCATCCAGTAAATAATATTTAAGTATTTGAAAACTCTGTTTTAAATTGTCAAGTTGCAAATAGTTAGTTAGTAAGATCTGATTATGGGTTATTAAATGGGAAAATAAATCCAAATTAGAAATTGGAAAGCCTGTTCCTAAGGGGCCCAACGAATTACTAATTGGAATTAGGGGGTCCTTTTTGATTGATTCTTTTATTATATTGGGAGATTTTACATCGTTGAATGGACCTATTCGAGAACAATTGGATGATGACAAAATTATCAAAGATTGAGATTCCTTATTTCGATTCAACAACGTATGAATAGTCCCTTGATTTGGATTAACGGATTCTTGAATGGTTGCCTTGGAATAGGAATGAATGGAAGAAAACGGATTGACATTAGCGCGATCTGATCCATTCTCAGAGATCAATCCTGCACCCGACAGATCGTTCCTTTTTCCGGTATACGAAATAGGTGACTTCGCTAAGTCGATTCTTAGAAAATCTCTAATCAAACCATTTGTCCTTATTTCAACAAAGGAAGCACAGGCCTTTTCGATCTTTTTGTCTTGGTCCCAATTCAACACTAAACAAGTCCGAACTAATTGAATACTTGTGTCCCAAATTTCAAGAATTGGGTCGTAATAAAGGATATAATTGACAACTCGAAGTTGTAGATTATCACTTTCCTGCAAGAGATCCGGCGGGAAAAGTCTTCCTAAATTTATACCGTCCGTTTTTTTATATGGGACTACAGGTTGAACCAAAACAAAATATTTTTTTTCATACCTGGAAAGTTTCATTCGTTGGATATAGAGCCAATTTTTCAATTTTTTGTAATTTTGTTTTCCCCCTCCTGGTGGTATCAATCGGAATGCCTTATTTGTCTTTCCAGGAAAATGTATATCTCCGGAAAAGATTATCAGTTTAATTTTTTCTGCTTTTTTCTTGATTCGAACCAATCCGGCTACCCGACTTCTTCTATTTAAAGTGATTTGCGTATCTACCCCAATAATACTATTGTGCCGTACCATTATGGACGAAGATTCGGCCAAAATGTGAACTTCCACGGGAATAAAAAAAAATGGATTTACTTCCTTTTGGTATTTTGGCCAAAATACCTTGACTCCTCGATACTCAATCAAATCCTCTTCGTTGACGATTGAATTAAGTTCTCTAGTCTCATATTTAGTAAGTCCCGAGCTCTTTCTTATATATCGAGGATCATCGAAATAAGCAAGAATACTATTTCTACGCAGAATACCATTTCTGGGGATTTCAATTGAGATACCTGAAGAAGGTATTAGTTGGTTCTCGCCTTCTTGAAGCAATTCGAGTGGGATGATGAATCTATTTCTTCGCCTCTTCGCCAATAAATCAGAATTCCCCTCGAGAATGGCCGGATTACAACGACCAGTACATGTCATTCGATTAAGTTCTGAATAATCGGGAATCCTATCTCCCTTTTGATTTTTACCAGAAAAATACGAACTAAAAAATTTGTGTCTCGCTTGATTATTAGTTACTGAGGGGTTAGAAATATATCTTCGCTTAACAGAAAGAGAATAAGCGTTCATTTGATCTTGATCCTTGTGGATCGAACAGGGTCCTAGACTGGATCTCCAGGGCTCCCCTAATAATATCCATAAATGACTTGTTTTTGGTAAGAGATGAATATTACCATATGTAAATTCAGGTGCATGGTACACATCGGTATTCCAGTGCATTTCGCCCTCTGAGTCAGAATAAATATGTTTTCGAACCTTCTCTTTCAAATTCAAAGTGGATGTTCTCGCGCGAATCTCAGCAATGACTTGTTCTGATTCTACATATTGATCGTTTTGAACTAAAAGAAAACTTTTGGGCGGAATACACACATTGTGTATAATATCTTCACTCTCAATAGTTACATACAAGTCTCTAGAACATAGAAAAGCAGGATGTCCATGACGTGTACGTGTCGGATGAACTAAATCCTCATTGAATTTTATTTTTCCATTAGAAGGGGCTCGCACATGTTCTGCAGTACCCCCTGTGAATACTCCGCCGGTATGAAAAGTTCTTAATGTTAATTGAGTGCCCGGTTCTCCAATAGATTGACCTGCAATAATACCAACAGCTTCTCCCAATTCGACCAGGTCGTCATGAGCTGGACTCCGGCCATAACATAATTGACAAATCCAAGATGTACTCCTACAAGTAAAGGGGGTTCGAATAGAGATTGGTTGTGCTCTAAAAGTGATGAATCTATTGACAAGTCCAATCCCAATATCTTGATTTCTAGTAGCAATGCATCGCGAACCTATATATATATCATCTGCTAATACACGCCCAATTAATGTTTGGATAAAAATCCTGTCCGCCATCATTCCATTTCGAGGACTTACAGAAAAACCTCGAACGGTGCCACAATCTGTTCGACGTACAACAATGTGTTGAACTACTTCAACAAGTCTGCGCGTGAGATATCCTGCATCTGATGTTCGGATAGCGGTATCCACAACTCCTTTACGGGCTCCGTAGCAAGAAATAATATATTCTGTTAAAGAGAGCCCTTCGCGTAAATTGCTTTGAATGGGTAAATCAATCATTTGACCTTGGGGATCCGACATTAATCCTCTCATACCTACTAATTGATGTACCTGAGATGCATTTCCTCTGGCTCCCGAAAAAGACATTATATGAACTGGATTAAAAGGATCGGTCATCCGAAAATTTGGATTCATTTCTTGTCGCAAATATTCACTTGTGGCATACCATATCTCGATCGATTGACGTAATTTTTCTACCGCGTGTACATTCCCATAATGATGGTGTTTTTCCAAAATAAAACTTTGTTGTTCAGCGTCTTGAACTAGCCATCTTTTAGAAGGTATTGTTAAAAGATCATCAATTCCTAATGAAATGGATGCGGCGGTAGCTTGTCGGAAACCCAGAGTCTTTACTTGATCCAGGATATGTGATGTATATCCTATTCCATAGTGATCAATAAATCGACTAATAAGTCGTTTCATGGCAGTTCCGTCTATCACTTTATTGTGAAAGACCTGAGTGGGCCGTTCTGCCATCAGTACCTCCATATTGCGCTGAGTAGAATTTGACAATGGGTTTGAGTCAGTGATTGGAAAACTTCCTTTTCTAGATCTTGGTTCACGTATAAATTCCGCAATTATGGTCCTAGTTAACCCGGCGAGACTCGAATTCCCGCGGGTAGCATAGAATTACAACAGCCCTGCCAAAACCCCTGTATGGCTTCTTCTATTTCTCGATAAAGAGAAATATGACCAAGAGTGGTTCGAATATATATATATAAAATTTCCCTTTTTATACTTCTTACTATTAGATAGTGTCCATAAATCTCATAATAGGTACCCAAAGATTCATAGTGAATTTCGATGGGAGCTTCTCTTGCAGCAATAACGCGTTGATCTAGTCGCCACCGCAGCCACAAAGCACTACCTAAATTGATTCGTTTTTGCCGATAAGCGCCAATTGCATCATAGGCATTACAAAAAAAGGGTTCTTTTTTTTTTGTATACTTATAGTTATTATTTTCATTTTGATAGTTTCTACGATTACATGGATTATACCTATTTACACAAATACCGCGACGATTACCACTCGTTAAGACATAGAGTCCACTAAGCATATCTTGAGTTGGTGCAGAAATGGGATCTCCAATAGTTGGAGACAAAAGATTCATATGAGAAAACATAAGTAAACGTGCCTCTGCTTGAGCCTCCAAAGATAAAGGCACATGAACAGCCATTTGATCCCCGTCAAAGTCTGCATTAAAGCCCTTACAAACTAATGGATGTAAACAAATAGCACGCCCCTCCACTAAAACAGGGAGAAATGCCTGTATGCCTAATCTATGCAGAGTAGGCGCTCTATTCAGCAATACAGGATGGTCATCCAGAATTTCCTGAAGTATTTCCCATACAATCGGTTTTTTTTTTCGAATTTGACTCTTAGCAACTCCTATGTTCGAAGCAAGATGTTTTCTAATTAGGTCACGAATTACAAATGCCTGGAAAAGTTCTATTGCTATTTCGCGAGGCAATCCACATCGATGTAAGGAAAGTGAAGGGCCCACGACAATCACTGACCGCCCTGAATAATCGACCCGTTTACCAAGCAGAGTCTCGCGAACTCTTCCTTCTTTGCCTTCAATTACATCTGAAAGCGACTTGTAAACTCTATTATGATCGTCTCTCATTGGTTGTCCGCAGATTCCATTATCAAGAAGTGCATCCACGGCTTCTTGTAGCAATTTTTCCTGAGATATTATTAATTCTTCTGGCGTAGCTATACTTGTTGTTAATAGATCTGTAAGAGTATTATTCCGATAGATAATTCTTCTATAGATTTCATTAATATCCGAGGTCACTAGTTTATCCTCATCTATATGATAGATTGGTCTCAACTCAGGAGGAAGAACTGGTAATAGACACAAAACCATCCATTTTGGTTCTATATTTGTTCGAATAAAATGCTTAGCCAATTCCATGCGTCTAAGCAAAAAATCTTTTCTTCTTCCAACTTTTCGATCTTCCCATTCGTTCCCCGTGGGTTCTTCTTCCTCCAATTCTTTCCATTCTACCAATGAATAATCTATAATAATTCGTAAATCTAGATTGGCTAA